ATAGAGAAAAAGTACAAGCTTAGAGCCGTACTTTTTTTTCAAACGCAAAGAAGAAAGACGAAACAACAAGGCCAAGCCTAAAAGAAGGAACGCGAAAAATAAAAGATTTCCCCCTGTTATAGCGGTACCCTCTGATCCTAGAAAACGTCCGAAAAAACCTGCTACCGAAATACCGAGAAGGGGCAAAAATACGATAAGTAGATACATAATTGCCCTTCGTTCTTTCTAATTCATTCACTTCAAGGCTGGTTCTGAACGCCGCGTAACATCATCTTCAACCAACCTCCACCGTACGTAACTTTCGGTGCGGCCACTAAAGAATTGCTTATACACTAAACAGCTGTTTATATACGCTCCCTGCTGATTGCCCAACTTCGGGTATTTTCAACGCTCACACTACAATAAGAATCTCTGGAGAGCTTTCCTCTCCACTTACTCGTAACAGGCTTTCCCGCTAGCAGCAGTTCTTCCATACCAACTTGGTGCCCCTTATAAGGTTCCTAGAGGTTGGTTGCTTTTCCCAAAAAGTTCTCACTTTAACATCCAACATCCAATATGTCATTCATCTGTGGGCGAGCAAACATAAACAAATGAAGCATCTAATGCACCTGCGTTTTCCCTCCCTCGGTTGGGGCCGATGAAGAGACCTCCGGATAAAGCCATCTTTCAAGCCAGAGACCCCTGTCGCCGGTTATGTAAGATAATAGGATCTCGTTATATAAGAGAATTCGTGTTGCTTTCTTTTAGCACCCGATGTTAACAACCGATATATCCGCTGCGTGATATCCGCTCTGTTGTTAGCTGTTGTAGCTGTGACTGTAGCGAGGCTTCGCCGATTGAGAATACCCCACCGAGTTGACTACACGTAACTCTCTCTCTGTAGGCCCAGCAAACGGGGCGCTTAGTCAATTCAACTCTCTATTCAGTAGGCCAAGACAACTCAACAACCACTGAACGTACTCTCGATCTTTTCATTCTCGTTCGAAGCTTGTTTTTTGTCCTGTTAGCGCCTTTGTCTGTTAGCGCCTAGTGCTTGGTATATGTCGATTTATTATCTCTGGAGATGGGGCTGATGCCATTTCGTTTCTTTTCTTAAGGATCAGCTGGCCTTTAAGATATGAAGGATCTTGGACCTCTTAAGTCTTTTCTTGGAATAGAGGTTGCACCTCGCGGTTATGTTCTATAACTGTGCTAGTATGCTCTCGATCTCATATCTCGCACTGGTCTTATCTCTGCTCGACATGCATAGACTCCTCTTTAGCTTAATGTTCAGTACTCCTCTCCTTATCAGTCAAGGTTATGTAATACTCGCTCCACTAGCTAGTAGGAAGTTAGAATAGATAGGCACTCGCAAGCCCGAAACCCACCGCTTTCTTGTTCTAGTTCTGTTTCTTTTCCAATTACTGAGCTTTCTAGGTAGTACGCTTATTAGGAGACCATAGACCATAGCGGATTTGCTAGCTAACGAGCAGCTCTTTACAAAGCTTAGATTTTCCCCGAAAATCACGTTCGACTTGCATGTGTTAAGCATACGGCTTGTGACACACATTTCTCGATCGGCTGGGTTCCCGCCTTGCTGTACCGAGGGAAGCCCATCAACCACCTCATCTCTATTTTTTATTATATGATGATTGGTTGATTGTGATTGAAGATTTCTTTCTACAAAAAGTCTACGAGATAAATTGGACCTCCGCCCGAAGAGCGCTTCCCTGGCTTAAAGGACGGAACTCCAGCGCACTTATTGAGCTAGCGAACTACTATTTAAGTAAGACCAGGCCAGCTGTAAACAAAGCAAACAAAAGATTCGTGGTTGATACCAGTTGACAGCAATTGGCCAGTTTCCTACAGTTGACCGATACAGCTCGACCGATTGATCCATAAGAGCGGTAAGAGAGGATATTTACAAGGAGGGGAAGCGGTATCGAACAAGAAGAGCTGGAAGGGAAGTCGGACGGTAGGACTGTATTGCTCAAGGGCAGGATCTTTCTTTACAGGAAAGAAGACGGGGATAAGCGCCCTATCCACCAACCAGTAACTGCAAAGAAAAAGCGAGATGATCCATCATAACGAGAATTTCCATTTGCATTACCAGAAGAAAGAAAGATGCGCGGGATATAGACTAGGAAACTACTATTGGCTAATGGAATCAATTAGTCTAGCTCTATTATATATTCTGAAAGAAAGCAGCATAGCAAATGATTCTTTAGCTAATGAGATTAACACTCAAAAAACCAGGAAAGACCAATCACCAATACCAGTTAAAGCGGAAAAGAGATGGCCTGGGGGAATGGAATACGGGAGGCGAGAAGTCATTTTTCGAAAGGTTTTCTTGTTCGAGCGGCTCAATTGACTATGAAGATTGACAGTTAATCGTCGACGATGGCATAGATTCGATTCGGACAAGACGATAACTATCCTATATTAAGAGAAGGCAATCTAGGCAAGCAAAAGGCTATGAGACAGGAAGGGGATAAGACTAGCTAAGGGTAGTTCGACTTCAAATGTGAACAAAGGTTCTGTTCTATTTCCTAAGATAAGAATGTGGCTCAATTTTGTATGAAGATCCCCAGGAGGACGCATAAGGAAGCATGGCATTGAATCCGCTCCTGGTACAAGGTGTCGAAGGCCCGGGGATTCAATAAGAGTGATATCCAGGTCCAGGAATGGCATTGATGCCGAGAATCCGCTCTTTGACACATAAAATAGCTAGATAATCAAGGTATCCCAGGCCAAGTTGGAGGCAAATCCCCTCTTGCTCTTACCGCTCTTCTTGTTCGAGAATCAGCTTCGCATGAAGTGAAGCAGCCCTTGCAGCGAATAACTTCTTACTATGCATAAGGGAATACCACTTGATCAAATAAAGCAACTTACATAGTTGATGCATCGAATACCATAGTTCAAATTTTTTGCATGAGACAGGGCAGAACTGAGAGCAATTGAATCAGAATCAATCCCTTGTAAAATACAATTCTTTCCTCTCTCTAGCCTTCAACCGACGATCTTGTATTGATACGGAAGAAGAGCGTACTATACTATTATTTCTCAACGGAGGATGAGGGTCTTCGATTCGCATGAGGAGGAAGAACAAAGCAAGAATGAAAGAAGTCAAGCTGCAGGCACTCGACAACAACAAGAGAAAGGCCAGTCACGGAACACCAACCCAATCTCGACGAAGAAAAGTAGAAGCAAGTACATCCTTAACGGCCTCTATTCCTGACGCGAACGGCCGCTTTCTTGGAACTAATTCATAGGCCCTTTCAATTAGCTAGACTTCACACACTATATAAAGAAATACAACAAGTGTGCGATGGACTGCCCTTTGACCGGGCGCTTCCGGGTGCACACAATGTCGAATTCTGAGAGAAGCAGTAGCCACCGGGCCTTCCTTCCTGACATCGCCGGCTGATTGAGCAAGTACCTGACAGGATTCTCTTTTGTGACCAAGTGGATGGTGTGGGCGAGCATATAATGCCGGAGCTTCTGAACAGCGAAGACAAGGGCGAGATAAATCTTATCGGGTTTGGGGTCTCTTTGTTCCGTGGGCGTCATGATTCTTGAGAAGTAGTAGACCGCTTTCTCGACGTCGTCACCATCAAGTTGCGCGAGTAAGACGTCTTGCTGATAGGTACAAAGCGAGTGGCTTACCGGGTATGGGTGCCGTTAGGGTGGGTGACTTTATCAACTCTTGCTTAACGGCATCGAAGATGAGCTGGTACTTATGATTCCAGGCGAACTTGGCGTCCTTTTTTAGAAGCAGAATGAGAGGGTATGTTTTTTCTGTAAGGTTAGGGATGAAATGCCGGATGGATATAAGACAGCTTGCCCAGGAAGCTTTTTTGGTAGTTCTTTCTTTGATTGTAGCCGGTGGTGACATTTCCTGGATTGCTCGTATCTTTTCAGGATCCATTTCTATGCCTCGCTTTTATATGACGAACCCAAGGGCAGTGGGTGGGTTTGGCGCGCTTCACCAACACTAGGAAGTATTCCCGGAACACTCTATGAATCATTGTGGGATTACCTTCCTTTGTGTGACCAGGCCACATGATCACGTCCTTGAGGATGTCCCCCTCCCGAAGGTGCTTCCTTATAAGCCTCCGATTCGGCGTAACGTCTTCTCTTTCCGAATGGATCATCTTCGAAAAAAGTGAAATTAATGGAATAAGGGCAGCTGTAATTGTCTTTCTCCATACGATATCATCTTTTTTGCAAGTTTTTTTCTCTGAAAGACGAATAAGAATAAAAGCATGTACAACCAAAGACAGGCAATCTTGAGTAATAAGAAGAGAAGGATTTTCCTCTAAACAGGAAATACATTTCAAAAAGAGTAGAGCTAGGGAGACGATTTCGGAGATAGGCTGCACTGCAGTTAGAGCTGCTTCAGCCCATAAGCACTACGGTACATACATTTGAAGCAAGAGGGGCCCATTTTTCCTTTCTGCTACTCCTGGGTATAGGTACATTACAATTAGACAATATAAGAAAGCAAGGGCCTTTCTAAAAGGCTCCACGCATAATAACATAGCTTTTATCTCAGCTATCCTGTATGATATGGTATCAGGACACGACCGTTGGTGCCCTTCCGAGCCGAGAGATAAGGGATTTCAATTCATTGGACTGGACATGTCTTCTCCACGATCTCAGGGAAATGAAAAGAAATTTTCAAAGATATTTAGCACATTTTTTCCATAAAAAAATCTGTAAAGTTGTCTATAAATGTAAAATCATATATAACCCCTTATTTTGAGGCAACTGGGGGCTGGAGGACCCCACTATATTCGAATGTACTATAAAATGAAAACACTGGGAGAGCTCTTACTAAAAAAAAATGAACAGAAGATTGCTTGGACATAACCACACGTTTCGCATTTCAACCATGGAAATGGAGTAAGACTATAAGAATCAATCATTCTAAGAGTTTTGTAATTAGAATATGTTATGCCAAAGCATGCATATCAATCAGTGGAAACCCTTTATACATGACCCGAAATAGACGTAAAGTCGCAGTAATTGACGTATAAGAGTCTCCCCTCCTTACGGTTACGGCCTTTCCCAACCAGCTCCCCGGATCCATCAGAACCGAGAAACCCTATATCATAACCTATACCTGAGCAAACTCGACTTTATTATGATTATGCTCCTTACGCTACCCCTGTATCCATCCCTATTGATCGTTCTGACATGTGATTCGAACAATCCATTGGCTTGCTTAAATGCCATTTTCTAGCCCTGCAGCTCTACTTTCGTTGGAACTAGGCTTTCTCATTCAATGCTATTCCGACCACGCTTGGTTAAACTGCCTTTCCAAACAGAAGCTGAAGCCTCTTTGCTTGCTCATTTATCCCACCGCCCTGGATTCGAACCATGTGAAATCCCCTGATCGGGAGAGAGGAAGCCACCTATGTACCTCCACTAAGAACGGCTCGGGGACTTTGAATGAAGTACGACCAGATGAACGATTCCTACTGGATAGAAAATAAAGAACGGATAGGTAAATATACTTCCTTAGTAGGAAGGAAAAAATGAAAGCCCTTTCTTTTGGGCTTTTTATGGATACCAATCTATTTACATATGGCAGGGGTGAAGCTATCGAGGCGATCGCGAACTGCAAGAAAAGAGAAAAGTCAACAGGAAAGGTAGATTTGAAAAGAAAAACGCTTAAATAATAAGATGCGGAAATGGCAAGTTCCCTATTCATTAAAGAAAAGACTTGGACAACCGGCCTAGATCAGATTCATTCTTTTGGGGAATTAACCACAGCTGGGGGCGCACTGCCTCGCTCGACCAGCCCTTTTTTTCTTTGGATTGGACCAAGCATCGGAATAGAAAGCTTTGTAGTTCCGCAGCGGAAACGAGAGAAAGGGAAAAAGGTGAAGCTGGGTGAGCCTGCCTTAATTCGTTTGAGTGAGCTTGGTCGGATCCAGCCGGTTCTTTCATTCGATTGAACAAATGCTTTTTCCTTTCTTATACACGTTTACTCGCTTTCGAAGGTCTAATTTCCGGGGTTTAGGCAGCTCATTAGAAGCATTGATTGGTTCCCGGGACTGGAAATAGAATGCTTAGAGGTTCATGTACCGTTCGAGGGATGGTTATTGATTCGAGTAGATGGCCAAGCAATGGATTGAATAGCAGAACTATAGCCTTGAGATGGAAAGCTTTAGCTCAGCTGGCTAGCACAAGAACGAGAAGAAGATCACTTGCAGTTAGCTCACCAGGGATTCAACAGAGAGTTCGGAGGTTCGATTGGAACTGATGGAGACAAATAGGGATAACGATGGGACGTTGAATGATGCCTCTTAGTTCCACCGGAGAGACATTGGAAGGAATAGGAGTTCCGCTTGAAAGGGATTAAATCCAGCCTAGCAGAGTAAACACTCTATCAGTAGCACTCTACAGAACCTTACGCCTATTCGCTATCCCCTGACCGCGGCGGAAAACATGCCTAAAACTGAGTCAAGTAGACAACAGTAGTAAGAGATCTGGAAACAGAAGCATGAGTCGACTCCCCGGCGCAATTCCTTCCCTCTAGGTGTTTGCCTTAGCCTGCCTCTACTGCCGTTCCGTCACGTTCCGAACTTAAGTTTCATGTAGTGTAGTCAACTAGCGCACTCCGGCCAGAAGCATGAGCCGAGAAGCCTACTTCGTCGGCTTCCTACATCGTCAGATCGGATTCTCTTCTCACTGCCCTTCCTTCTCATCGGGAGGGAATAGAGTAAGTAAAGGGCTAGCCTTACTGAACTGACTGAGCGTAATTCAACTGAGAAAGTACTACTTTAAGTGGCGAGTGGAATATTCATTTCATTAAGTCCAACGATAAGCGATACTTAAGTCTTATGTAGTTCCGTCAAGTGTTCACTGTCGATTCAACAAACGAACTTCCCACCTCTTCTTCACCGGGATGAGAGGCATCAGACTCTGCATCTTCATCTCTATCCGTTTCTCGCCCTATCGAGTGGATCAACTGCTTTAGCAGCTAGGCCCTTCACTGCAGAGCATCCAATTCCCAACTAATCTATTCCGAACGGAAGCGATCGATCGAATGGAGCTAGCTTACAAGAGGAGGCCCGATAAGCTTCGAAGTTCTCCTGGCCAATCCAATGAACCAATTCCTTCATACGATCCAAGTGGCCATCTATCTATTGATCAACCATCCCCTGATGCCTCTACTGGAGCCCTGTTTCCCCTCGGCAGGTAACCTCCATCCCCTCCTATTCCTGTTTCAGTGCTAGCCAGCTAAGAGCAACCATCTCCTTTGTCTCTTTCTCCGTCTCCCGGTCCCCCAACTGCAACCAACTAATGGTGGCGAAGCGATCAATTACATTTCCTCTGATTCTCCTTACTCCCCTCCCGACTCGAGCTAGGAAACAGCGAGCCAGTTCTCAATCAAATGATCCGCGATCTCAAAAGCAGATAGTTATCCACTGGCCAGGGCATCATAACCACCACTTACGGTTCCAACTCCACCTCATAGGTTCCCTGGTACTGGATCTCTGGCAGGTACAAAGCATCATTCCGATCCCCATATCAATTCTTCCCCATCTCTAGCTTTCTCAAGCGAGTAAACAGCATCTCTGTCTCCTGCTACAAGGCATCTCTCTTAGAGCAGGAAGAGGAGTGAGACTTCTTGGCAGTCTTACTAGCTTCTCTTCCTTTATCCTCATTGGCCTCAAGGAACTAGATGAGCTAAAACAATTAGATTACCCTCTTGATTCAACCAAAAGGAAGAAAAAGAGGAACTAGAATAGGGGAACTCATGAGGATAGCTAAAGTCTCGTTGAAAGGCTTTATAGAGGCCCCTTCAGGAAAGAGAAATAAGATAACAAACTCTCTCTAGGTAGCCACCTTAATAGGGCTAGAGGCAATTCAAGGGCTTATGCTTATACTTATTCAAGAAGCTAACTATGGAATGAGTTACCGCTCGGGACCCCCTCCAACGGGGAGCCCTTCGCTCAGATGTAAAGTCCTAGAATAAAGCTCCCATCTAATCTATTATAATATGTCTTTATCTTTTATAAACTTGAAGAAGCATTGGAAAGACCTTTGAGAACTAACTGTTAGTTAAGGAATACTTAAACGTCCTAAAGGCAGGAGATTCTATCTATCCTACATGCGCCTAGCCCCCATAGATACTCCATCTTGTTATAAGGCATTATAGATTGTTATAACCCTACAGGCATGTAGCTACCTAATCGAGTATGTCTGCTATCGAATAGCGTAGGCAGGATAGCTAGAAAGTCTCTCTTATTGGTAGAGCTGGATGGCACAACGGGTGGTTCAGGAGCAAGTGGAAGATCCATAGGCTAAGAAGCAAGCAACCTCATAGAAAGGGAAGAACTGCAGCTGATGGTAGCATCGAGTGCAGTGGATAGATAGCGCTTGCAATGTCGGTTGACGCTCCATCTATTCTCTTAGTTTAAGAGCCTCCCTTCCTACTTCGGATAGGAATGAAAACGGGATAGACGGAAAGGAATTAAAACCTACAGGAAAGAGACGACTCTAGCCCGCTGAAAGCTTTGAACATTCGCTTTTCTCGGGTTCCTAGCCCAAAGGTTCTAGGGTTCGAGAGAGAATTCCTACTATAATAGTTGGAAGGGAAGAAGGTAATCAAATCAGTAGAATGCTGCTTTCCGTGCTATCGGTTGTTCACATTCAAGCATGAGTTAGTTCAGAGTCGGCAAGGGGGATCTCGAATTGTCTACTTGAAGGGAGCAGGGAAGAAAAGGTTATTCCCTATTGGCTCACCCTTGTATCAGGCCTCGGTACGGCCTATACATGATTGGGCCATGACGGTTTTGGCAAGGTTAAAAATGGATGGTACCTATAACCAGACCCAACCGTTGCAGTACCTGATAGGAAAGAAAAAATGATTTTCTTTTGATCTCAAGGCTGCTACCGATTCCTTACCTGTTATCCTGACGTCCTGTATGATTGCAGGGTTGTTCGGAAATCCCTTTGCAACTTCCTGGACGTTCATACTTTGTTCTGTAGTCTTTCAATTACCATATTTAGATAATAAATAAAGGCTATAGGTCATCGGTTGTGACGTTCACGAAGGTAGTTTACTTGCTTAGTGCTTGCGCTAAGGGCTAGGGTTGCTTTCTCTGTTGGTTGAATTCGCCACTAGGTGGAATCAGACCTTCGGCTCTCGATTGCTGCTTGATTACCTATGTCGCTTGCGTTAAGCTTTCTTCGCTTTCAGTTCTCGGAGATGCACAGGTCGTGGATTCCAAAGCCTAACAAGCCAGGAAAAATGCGCCCTATAACACCATGCAAGAAGGACCTCATTGTCATGGAAAAGCCCTTTCCTTACTCTTCAATATAGTCTATGAGGACGTCCTTCTGACCCACTCTCATGGCTTTTGGAAGGGGAGAGGACCCATTACCTTCTTTGCGCATGTTGATAGTTGGGGGACAGTAGATCGATTTCTCAAAGCAGACATTGTTGGTTGTTTTGATAACATTGATCACACTCTTCTAAATAGAAGAATTGGTTTAGATATGGGTGAGAGCAGTGAGGGCTTTTGTAACTAAATTTTTCAGCTTTCTAAAAAACGGAAATAAGAGATAAAGAAGGTAAGACTTATGGCTCTTGTATAAAAGGGATCCCTCAGGGCAGCCCGTTGTATCCCGTCTTAATGAACATCTTTCTTCACCAACTTGATGTGAAGACGCAAGACTTTATGAGTAAAGAAGCGAGAATTAGGTATGTGCGCTACGCTGACGATATAGCTTTTGCTATTAAGGAAGGAGCCAACTCAGAAATGGTAAGCCAAGGGTTCAAGCAATTCTTTAATGAAGTCTTGACTGAGCTCAAACTGGAAGCAACTAGTTTTGAGCTCGTTCGAGGAATAAGCAAGCCATGCTCTACCTTAGTTCTCGGAGTCCTAATATAAATTCGTCCGGACAGAAACTTGGAGTTAAGGGCAGCCATTAATGGGTTAAAAAACAAATTGTTTCAATCAATCGACAACGACATAAGGAAGATACAAGGCAAACGCGTAAAACACTTTGAGAGAGCGCTCCTTCCCCGAGTATTCCAGTATCTCGCTCTCTATTCGTGTTGTTGCAATGCTAACGAGGTACTAGCTTTTCTACAGAATTCGTACATTCAAAAGTACAAGTTGTATCTTCAACTACATAAGAAGAAAAAGCCCAAGGGTAAGGGCGACACCGAAAACCTCCTCAACTTAAGAAGTATCAATACGCGCTTAAAGCATTTCCAACTATAATTGCGTAAGAAAGGAATTCATTGACTTCGAACAACAAAAAGGAGGTCAATGAGCACTAACTCTCTTCTCTTACCCTTTTTTTTGGAAAGGAATGCTGCTATAAAGGAGGCGGAATTACTGTTCAGCTAGAGTATAATGCAGGATAGCCGCCGCTAACTAAATTCACACTATTTTCGTATAGAAACAACGGCACCAGTACGGCTTTTAGAGGGCCCTCTCCTCTCTTCTATTACTTGTTTGAGTTCCCCTGTCTCCCATCCTCTTTTCAAGTCCCACTCTTTTCCCGGTTAACAACGGCGGACCCTCTTAGTTATGTTAAATAGAGTCCCATCTAAGGGAACAGAACTCTTTAGTATCAAAAAGTCACATGGCAACCTATGCCCGAATCACATTCTTTTTTATTTGAGTTATCTTCTTTTATAGTCTTTTCTTTATTGGCTTCATCCCGTCCGTCCCATTATATCTAGTGCGTGTCATACTTTTTGGGTATAAGCCCTTAGCGCAAGCACTAAGCAAGTTCTTTCAGAACCTTACTTAAGGCCAGAGTACTTGAGCCTTGAAAAAGGATCTCAAATAGCCTTAGCGCAAGCAAGCACTAAGCAAGTAAACTACCTTTTTCGCTAAACCAACAAGGCATTCCATTGAATGAAGCCCACTTCCCTCCTAGAATGGAAAGCCGCTTTCGGGGGAGAACTCTTGCTCACAGGCTCCCCGAAACCAAGAGACGAGACAGAAGATGCATAAGATGCAGAGGATACTATGGATTCAGGGTGAGCCCCTATCCTATGTCTAGGAGTAGAGAAGAGAGCACCTTCACCCGGCAAAGCACTTATTTCCCGCTCTTCCTGCTTGGCCAAGATGTGTTAAACGAAACCTTCTTTAAAAATTTCTCTAAAGGTGGATAATGGGACTACAGGTCTGCTGCTTTTACTTTTTCTTTTTAGGAGAATAGAAAAATGTCGGCGAAAAGTAAAAGGCGGAGAATCCCTCGAAAAAAAGGCGGCAAATCGCGCAGAAGCTCTTTATTACTTTTTGCTGCGCTTGAACTGCAAGAAGAATCCAGGGATATTGTGTACCTAAATTCCACTTAAGGACCAAGACAAGCGGAGCCCAGATCCTGTTGAGGCAGAGTAAGAGGTAGTTTACTTGCTCGACATAGGTAGGGACTCACTCGACCATAGGAGAGGGAGAGGTAGCTTGCTTACTTAGTGTGAAGCGCTAAGGAATGATCCCCGATTCCCGGATAGCAATAGCAATGCGGCTAAAGCGATGCTAAGCGCACAGACAGAGAAAAAAGGGATTTTATTTATTTCGCCCCAATTGCAATGGATTCGCGAGCAGAGCCAAGGAACTTATGTGTAGAGTTCTGAACTGATGTGTAGCATCGGGGCCGCGGGATCAAGCTTCGGGCTAGCTTAAGAGTGGTCGAGCTTGTTCTCACCCTATGAGAGAAAGATCAGGATTAGCTCATTCAGCATCTGGGGACGGATAAGAATTACAGAGGGGCGAGATACTTTCTATACTGGTTGTCGAAAAAAGAAGGAAAATCCTATCCCTGTAGGAGTACTTGAAAGGATATTACTATGTGGTTGTCAAGCTCGTATCTCAGAGGAGAGGGTAACGAAGTAGCTCGACTGAAAGGAGAGGGTAACGAGACGGAAGATGTGATAGTTCGGGGTGTCAACTAGAGCAAGCTATCCCACATGGAACGAGAAACTCACGCCCAGTAGAGCTATATGCGTTCAGAGCTGCGGCTTGCATAGAGCCGGTCTCCCATGAGCGTAAGATCCTATCGTCTATAGACATGACTCCACTTTAGAGGAAATAATATAGGGACAGACACGCTCTTAGGGTAGGGTTAAAACTACTGAAATAGCCTGATCGTTATGACTAAACTTCTTCCTGATTGAATGAGTTAATGAGATAATCCTTCTATGTCTCACAGGACAGATAACTCAGTTAGATAAAGGTAGTTTACTTGCTTAGTGCGAAACCCTGCCTGTCCCATGATAGAACGAATTGGGCAACCTTAGCAGCTTCTTCTTGTTTAGCGAGGAAAGCCTGTTACGAGTAAGTGGAGGGGCGCAGAAATAACTAGAACTGAATGCGGAAAGTATGGAAAAACATCTCGTAATGTATTTAACCAGAAAATAGATTATGCTCCTGCGGAAGTATCTACCCGTTACGGAATCTTAGGTGTCAAAGTGTGGATTTCATATTGTAAAAAATAAGGGGGACGTGCTATATCCGAAACGCACGAAATATAGTAAATATCGTAAAGGCAGATGTAGTAAGGGTTGCAAACCGGACGGTACACAACTTGGTTTTGGAAGATATGGCACTAAAAGTTGTAGAGCTGGTCGTCTTTCATATCGAGCCATTGAAGCAGCGCGTCGGGCTACAATCGGACAATTCCATCGTGCTATGAGCCGAAGAAATAGTAAGATATGGGTAAGAGTTCTCGCTGATCTCCCTATTACCCGGAAACCTACAGAAGTAAGAATGGGAAGAGGAAAAGGAAATCCTACGGGTTGGATCGCTCGTGTGTCCACGGGACAAATCCCATTTGAAATGGATGGTGTGAGTTTGTCAAATGCTCGACAAGCCGCTACATTAGCGGCGCATAAACCATGTTCGTCAACCAAGTTTGTTCAGTGGTCGTAACGTAATTGGTTAGCGGGGGCCGGGATTCAAAAGAATTAGGCGAAGTGTTTGCTCCTGAACGCCGGAAGTGGAAAGACACTAAGGGGGAGGGATATACTCCTTGATTTTTGTAATCGCCGAAATTGTATGACAAACCTTTTTGTTCCAGGCGTACGACCTTGATACGTTACGGTTTTTTTCCGCCGGCCGGGTTTATAAAGTGATAGTAGTAAGAATAAATAAGAAAGATAAAAGCTAAGATTCAGGGAGGGAGGCCTTTATGGGAGAAAGGAAGAAAAGTATGTATGTATCTGGGGGGTGGAAGGAATTGGCAGAATTCTTTTAGGTCCCAATGAGGGGGGACGGGGTCATGCGACGGATGCAAGCTAGACTTTGAAGTAAAAAATCCAAGATTTCATAGAAGAAGGAAAAATCGACGTGGTGGATGAACAGGAAGCTCCTAAGAACCCCAACGATAAAATGGGAGTTTTTAAGAACTCGCTCCCTAGTCACGCTCTGGTCTCAACATGCTGGGCCGAGGAAGTGTCCGATTTCCAACAGCCCCCTACCATCACTACAATTAAAGCTATTAAGACTCTCTGGCTTTGTGAGGAAGATCCCTCCCACTGGATCATCATGACCCCTATGTTCCGGCTTTTCAAAAGGCGATCCTGGAAGAAGAATTTAAAAAAGGGATAAGGCTGCAAGAAAGAACCTAGAGAGGAAGCTCCGCCGAAACGAAAGAAGAAGAGGAAATAAGACTCGAGTCTCCGGAAATGTTTCAAGAGGGAGTTCCATGGGAAGTGGAAAATTCAGAAAAAGAGAAAGAAAAGAAGAAGATTGAATGGATTATACCAAACCTGCCTCCGCCGCCGTCGCACGAACCGTTTAAGATGGCCGCGGCTGGGTGGATTGTGGTGCTACCATTCCTTTAGGATACCTTTCGGCTTCAGTAAAAATTCTTCCCCCTTAGTTTTTATAGATATTGAGTTTGTACGGCAACTCAACTTTGAGTATGGAATTTACTTTGTTGGTTGAGTGGAGTTACGGTAGTTCAATCTATAAAGGAAGGACAATCGATCGCACTTTGCGCAGAACCACCGTTAGGTGGCTCTTTACTCCCTCAGGACTTGCTTCTTATTTTTCTTTCACCCCTCATCCCCTTTTATATCAATAGGGAGCTACGAGCAAGGCAGCTCTGCTCCGGAAAGAAAAGAAGCCAGCAGGTCCTTTTCCGCTTGATCGCTAACTCGTGAGCAAAGCCGCCCGTCATGCAGCATATGAGCGGATCTTCACTAAAAGCCGGTTCTATTGGCGGATGGATAACGCCCCTCACTCTGCCATGAGAACAAAGAAAGCTGCACTATCTCCTTGCAGCTTTGCCTGCCGCCCTTCGGTGAGTAGGATGGATAGCAAAGCCGCCTTCGGCCTTTTGCTTAGCAAGCCCCTCTTCGAGCCTCTGCTGAATTCCGCTCGCCCCGGTCCTTAGTAGCGTTGACAAAGTAAACCTTTCGATGTTGTTGTGACGCTTTGGTTAGGCTCGGTTGACAAAGTCAACGATACAAGCAAGGAGTTGACAAAGGAGAGCAGCCCCTGTTGATAGAGAGCTTACCGCCCCGCCCTTTATAGTCGCGACTGTTGTCATGGAAAAAGAGTGTGTTTTCCGTCAAAGAAGCATGCTTAACACAGCCTATAGCGTAAAGGCATTCGAGCCGCGTCTAAACTAAATTAAGGGTATAAGGGCCCGTACTCTCTCTTCTGTAGTAGATACGCTATCCCTTCCGGCCATGGTATGGGGGAAGGGAAGTGAGATCTACCGATTGATTTGATATTAGATGAGCGGCCGTACTATGATCGTTCGGGAGACATGGCCCCATGCGCTACACACAAGAATGAATTGTTATGCGGTCGGTAAACTATTTCCGCGGGCAGCCTATCAAATCAGATCACGTATTTTTTAATATGTCGTTCCGTCATGTACATGTATTCGGTCTTAAATTTGGATGTTCCTGCTCGTGCCCGGAGAGAGAATGGGCACGACTCCCCGTTCTAACGTCCAAAGCATGCCGACCGTTCTAAGTTCCGGGGTTGGGTCGGATAGGACCAGACCAAATCGGCTGGATCTGTGGAA